GTTATTGTAGCTTATCGCAAAGCATGGCACTGAAGTTGCTAAGATGGGTCACCCATAAACCCCAAAAACACAAAGATTTGGTCCTAGCCTTACTGTTATTTTTTACTAAACTTACACATGCAAGTATCAGCACACCAGTGAAAATGCCCTAACAGTCCTATCAGACAAAAGGAGCAGGTATCAGGCACACCATGACAGCCCAAAACACCTAGCTTTGCCACACCCCCAAGGGTATTTCAGCAGTGATAAAAATTAAGCAATAAGCTCAAGCTTGACTTAGTTACAGTAAACAGAGTTGGTCAATCTTGTGCCAGCCACCGCGGTTATACAAGAAACTCAAATTAACAGAAAATCGGCGTAAAATGTGACTAAAATTACAATCTAAAAAATTAAGGTAAACCCTCCACTCAACTGTCATACGTAAAAGTATACATTACCCCAATATGAAAATAACCTTAATGTAATAGAATTATTTGAACCCACGATCGCTAAGACACAAACTGGGATTAGATACCCCACTATGCTTAGCCCTAAACTTAGATATTTAACACACAAAAATATCCGCCAGAGAACTACGAGCAAAACGCTTAAAACTCTAAGGACTTGGCGGTACCTCAAACCCCCCTAGAGGAGCCTGTTCTATAATCGATAATCCACGATCCACCTCACCATCTCTTGCCAACCCCGCCTATATACCACCGTCACCAGCCTACCCCATGAAGGCCATAAAAGTAAGCAAAATAATTAAAAAGTTAATAAGTCAGGTCAAGGTGTAGCTAATTGAGATGGCAGAAATGGGCTACATTTTCTATACTAGAAATTAATTCACGGAAAGGAACTATGAAATTAGTCCCACAAGTAGGATTTAGCAGTAAGCCGGGATCAGAATACCCAACTTAAGTCGGTCCTGAGGTGCGCACACACCGCCCGTCACCCTCCTCAAACAACTCAATAACATAAATAAACCAACAATAAACAAACAGATGAGGCAAGTCGTAACAAGGTAAGTACACCGGAAGGTGTACTTGGAACACTCAAAATATAGCTTAATCAAAAGCATTCAGCTTACACCTGAAAGATGTACACTAAAACAGGACTATTTTGAGCAACAACCTAGCCCCACCAAAATAAAAAACCTAACAAACAAAACTATCCCACCAATACCAACCAAAACATTTTCACCATCCTAGTATAGGCGATAGAAAAGACATTTGGAGCAATAGAAATAGTACCGCAAGGGAAAGATGAAAAACAATGAAATATTCACTAAGCCACAAAAAGCAAAGATTAATCCTTATACCTTTTGCATCATGATTTAGCCAGCACATTCGAGCAAAGAGCCCTAAAGTATGAACCCCCGAAACTAAGTGAGCTACTTAAAGGCAGCCGCACCAAGGCTTAAATCCGTCTCTGTGGCAAAAGAGTGGAAAGACCTATAAGTAGGGGTGAAAAGCCTAACGAACTTAGTGATAGCTGGTTGCTTAATAAAAGAATATAAGTTCAACCTTAAACCTTCTAAAAACAACCTAAAGTAAAAAGAAAAGTTTAAGATTTATTCAATTGAGGTACAGCCCAATTGAAAAAGGACACAACCTAATAACGGAGGACAAAACACCAAAGTACAATAACCGTAGGCCTTAAAGCAGCCACCATCAAAGAAAGCGTCAAAGCCCACCCCACCCATTATTAAATAACAACAAAAAATTTTTTCCCCAAAAAATATTAAGCCACTCTACTTAAATAGAGGAACTAATGCTAAAATGAGTAACAAGAAGACAAAACTTCTCTAATGCGCTAGCTTAAGTCACAACAGACAAACTACTGACTATTAACAACCATCACTATAAAACAACAACATTTTAAACCACCCTATAGACTCAACTGTTAACCCAACACAGGAGCGCATACAAGAAAGATTAAAACTTGTAAAAGGAACTAGGCAAATAAACGAACCCGACTGTTTACCAAAAACATAGCCCCTAGCAACACAAGTATTAGGGGTAATGCCTGCCCAGTGACACTGTTAAACGGCCGCGGTATCCTAACCGTGCAAAGGTAGCGTAATCACTTGTCTTTTAAATAAAGACTAGAATGAATGGCCAAACGAGGTTCTACCTGTCTCTTACAAATAATCAGTGAAATTGATCTTCCTGTGCAAAAGCAGGAATAACACTATAAGACGAGAAGACCCTGTGGAACTTTAAATACAAATCAACTATCACTAACACCCACCTACGGGTCTACATCAAACCAGCGTTTGATTCATATTTTCGGTTGGGGCGACCTCGGAGTAAAATAAAACCTCCGAAAAATAATCCTCTTTTTTAAACCTAGACCTACAGCCCACAGTGCTTCCAGCAAAACGATCCAATATACTTGATCAACGAACCAAGCTACCCCAGGGATAACAGCGCAATCCCATCCTAGAGTTCCTATCGACGATGGAGTTTACGACCTCGATGTTGGATCAGGACATCCTGATGGTGCAACCGCTATCAAGGGTTCGTTTGTTCAACGATTAATAGTCCTACGTGATCTGAGTTCAGACCGGAGTAATCCAGGTCGGTTTCTATCTATAAATTTCAAGCCTTTTCTAGTACGAAAGGACCGAAAAGACAAGGCCCATACCCAAAACAAGCCTTACCTTATATTAGTGAAAACAACTTAACTAATAATAAGGCAAATAAACCACAGCCCTAAAAAAGGGCCTAATTGGGATGGCAGAGCCGGGTAAAAATGCAAAAGGCCTAAACCCTTTATCCAGGGGTTCAATTCCCCTTTCCAATTATGAAAACACTACTAATCAACCTAATATCCCCACTAATATACATAATTCCAATCCTCATCGCCGTAGCTTTCTTTACTCTAATTGAACGCAAAGTACTCGGCTACATACAACTTCGAAAAGGCCCTAACGCCGTAGGACCACAAGGACTACTTCAACCAGTAGCAGATGGCGTAAAATTATTTATTAAAGAACCAATCTACCCGCTAAATTCATCAATTATATTATTCACTATTTCACCAATCATAGCTCTAACGCTAGCCCTATCAATTTGACTCCCCCTACCCATGCCATTCCCACTAGCTGACCTTAACCTAGGCCTCTTATTTTTAATTTCCATTTCCAGCTTCATAGCCTACTCAATTCTATGATCAGGCTGAGCTTCAAACTCAAAATACGCCCTAATAGGCGCCCTACGGGCAGTAGCTCAAACCATCTCATACGAAGTAACCCTCGGAATCATTCTACTCTCCATAATCCTCTTTTCAGGGGGATTTAACATACAAACATTTACAACAGTACAAGAACCCATGTACCTAATATTCTCCTCCTGACCATTAATGACAATATGATATATTTCCACACTAGCTGAAACTAACCGAGCACCATTTGATTTAACCGAAGGCGAATCCGAACTTGTATCAGGATTCAATGTCGAATACTCTGCCGGCCCCTTCGCTCTATTCTTCCTAGCAGAATACTCAAATATCCTAATAATAAATACTCTAACTGCCATTCTATTTCTAAACCCCACCCATATTAACAACGCCCCAGAACTATTCACCCTATCATTAATCTCAAAGACAATACTATTATCAGCAGGATTCCTATGAGTTCGAACCTCCTACCCACGATTCCGATACGACCAACTCATGCACCTCCTATGAAAAAACTTCCTTCCAATCACCTTAGCACTATGCTTCTGACACATATCAATACCAATCACCTTATCAGGACTCCCACCAATACCATAGGACACGTGCCTGAATTAAAGGACCACCTTGATAGGGTGAACAATAGAGGTTAAAGTCCCCTCGTCTCCTTAGAAAAATAGGAATTGAACCTACACCAGAGAGATCAAAACTCCCCATACTTCCATTATACTATATCCTAGTAAAGTCAGCTAATTAAGCTCTTGGGCCCATACCCCAAAAATGTTGGTTAAAATCCCTCCTATACTAATGAATCCACATGCAAGCACAATCATCATTACCAGCCTAACTATAGGCCCACTACTTACAATCTCCAGCGACCATTGAATCCTAGCATGAATAGGCCTAGAAATCAGCACCTTAGCTATCACCCCACTAATCGCCAAACAACATCACCCCCGAGCAATCGAAGCGGCTACTAAATATTTCCTAACACAAGCAGCCGCCTCAACATTAATCCTAGCTTCCAGTATCACCAATGCATGACAAACAGGCCAATGAGATATTACCCAAATATCAAACGTACCCTCATGTATAATCCTCACTATGGCCCTAGCTATCAAACTAGGATTAGCCCCCTTCCATTTTTGATTGCCAGAAGTACTACAAGGAGCCACTACAATAACAGCCATAATCTTAACCACCTGACAAAAACTAGCACCATTATCCCTACTACTAATAACAACCCAATCCATAAATACACCCTTAATAACAACATTAGGATTAACGTCTATTATCATTGGAGGATGAGGCGGGCTAAATCAAACCCAACTACGAAAAATCATAGCATTTTCCTCCATCGCCCATCTAGGGTGAATAATCACAATCCTTACCCTATCCCCAAAACTCATAATATTAACATTCTACACATACGCCATTATAACCTCTACAATATTCCTAATAATTAAACTCCTAGAAACAAACAAGGTCTCCGTAATAATAACGTCATGAACAAAACTACCAATACTAAACGCCACAATAATACTCATCCTCATATCACTAGCAGGCCTACCACCACTAACAGGATTTATGCCCAAATGATTAATTATTCAAGAACTATCCAAACAACACATATGCCTCACCGCCACTACAATAATCATTATATCAATACTAAGCCTATTCTTCTACCTACGAACCTCATACCAAGCAACCATTACATTATCTCCAAACTCCGCCAGCTCTACACAACAATGACGACACAAGCCCAACCCAAAATTCTATCTCACCCCAATATTCATACTATCCACCACCCTACTTCCAATCGTACCCACTCTATCAGCCATTATTTAGAAACTTAGGATCCGACCGCACTTAAACCAGGGGCCTTCAAAGCCCCAAACAAGAGATAAAACCTCTTAGTTTCTGCTAAGACCTATAAGACTTTATCTTATATCCAATGAATGCAACTCAAACACTTTAATTAAGCTAAGGCCTTACTAGACAAATGGGCCTCGATCCCATAATAATTTAATTAACAGCTAAACACCCAATCCAGCGGGCTTTTGCCTACTTTTCCCGCTCTCTAAAAAGCGGGAAAACCCCGACACTAATAAAAGTATATCTTCAAATTTGCAATTTGATGTGAATTTCACCACGGAGTTTGATAAGAAGAGGAATCAAACCTCTATAAAAAGGTCTACAGCCCAACGCCTATACATTCAGCCATCTTACCCGTGTTTTTAACCCGTTGATTTTTTTCTACAAACCATAAAGACATTGGCACCCTATATTTGATTTTCGGGGCCTGAGCAGGTATAGTAGGCACAGCATTAAGTTTGTTAATCCGTGCAGAATTAAGTCAACCAGGGGCCCTCCTGGGAGACGACCAAATCTATAATGTCATCGTTACAGCTCATGCCTTTATCATAATCTTCTTCATGGTTATACCTGTTATAATCGGCGGCTTTGGGAACTGACTTGTGCCCTTAATAATTGGAGCACCAGACATAGCCTTCCCGCGTATAAACAATATGAGCTTTTGACTTCTCCCCCCATCTTTACTTTTACTCCTAGCCTCCTCAGGAATTGAAGCAGGCGCAGGCACAGGCTGAACTGTGTATCCACCATTAGCTGGAAACCTGGCCCACGCTGGCGCCTCTGTAGACCTAACTATTTTTTCTCTCCACCTAGCTGGTGTATCATCAATTTTAGGGGCCATTAATTTTATTACCACAGCAATTAACATAAAATCTCCGGCCATATCACAGTACCAGACACCCTTGTTTGTATGATCAGTACTTATCACAGCCGTCCTATTACTGCTCTCACTACCAGTACTCGCCGCAGGTATCACCATACTACTCACTGACCGAAACCTAAATACAACCTTCTTCGACCCTTCGGGAGGAGGAGACCCAATTTTATACCAGCACCTGTTTTGATTCTTTGGCCACCCCGAAGTATACATCTTAATCTTACCAGGATTTGGCATAATCTCACATGTTGTTACCTATTACGCCGGTAAAAAAGAACCATTCGGATATATGGGGATAGTTTGAGCAATAATATCCATTGGGTTTTTAGGCTTTATTGTATGAGCCCACCACATATTTACCGTTGGAATAGATGTAGATACCCGAGCTTATTTTACATCTGCAACAATAATTATTGCCATCCCAACGGGAGTAAAAGTATTCAGCTGGTTAGCTACTCTACACGGAGGAATGATTAAATGAGATGCTGCTATGTTATGAGCACTTGGCTTTATCTTCCTATTTACTATTGGGGGTCTTACAGGTATTGTGCTAGCTAATTCATCCCTAGACATTGTATTACATGATACCTATTACGTAGTAGCGCACTTCCACTATGTTCTCTCTATGGGAGCTGTATTCGCTATTATAGCAGGATTCACCCATTGATTCCCGCTCTTCACTGGATACTCACTACACCAAACTTGAGCGAAAATCCACTTCGGAGTAATATTTGCAGGTGTTAACATCACTTTTTTCCCTCAACATTTCTTAGGCCTAGCCGGAATACCACGACGTTACTCTGACTACCCAGATGCATACACCTTATGAAACTCTACCTCATCAATTGGATCTCTAATCTCCTTAATAGCAGTAATTATAATAATATTCATTATCTGAGAGGCATTCTCTGCAAAACGAAAAGTAATAATAGTCGAACTCACAACTACTAATGTAGAGTGATTACATGGCTGCCCACCCCCATATCACACCTACGAAGAACCTGCCCATGTTCAAACCCAAGAAAGGAGGGAATCGAACCCCCTTAAACTAGTTTCAAGCCAGTCACATAACCTTTATGTTTCCCTCTTACAAGACGTTAGTAAAACACATTACTTAACCTTGTCAAGGTTAAATTATAGGTTTAAACCCTTTACGACTTAATGGCACACCCATTTCAATTAGGATTTCAAGACGCAATATCACCTATTATAGAAGAACTCCACCACTTTCACGATCATACCCTAATAATTGTATTCTTAATTAGCACCCTAGTACTTTATATTATCACCTTAATAATAACAACTAAACTAACATACACCAACACTATAAATGCTCAAGAAGTAGAAATAATTTGAACTGTCTTACCAGCTATCGTTCTAATCACCATTGCATTACCATCCCTACGAGTTCTTTACCTAATAGACGAAATCAACAACCCACACTTAACTATTAAGGCCATAGGACATCAATGATACTGAACATATGAGTACACTGATTACAAAAATCTTGAATTTGACTCCTATATAATTCCAACCCAAAACCTTCCAAACGGACACTTTCGACTGCTAGAGGTAGATCATCGCGTGGTAATACCAATAGAATCCCCAATTCGAATGTTAATCTCAGCCGAAGACGTCTTACACTCATGAGCAATCCCATCATTAGGTGTAAAAGCAGATGCAGTACCAGGGCGATTAAATCAATCAACCTTTATTATAACACGTCCAGGGGTATTCTATGGACAATGTTCAGAAATCTGCGGGGCTAATCACAGCTTCATACCAATCGTGGTAGAGTCTGTACCCTTAAAACACTTCGAAAACTGATCTTCACTAATACTCTCCTAATCCACTACAGAAGCTAAACAGGATAGCGCTAGCCTTTTAAGCTAGAAAAAGAGAACTCTCCACCCTCCTTAGTGACATGCCACAACTAAACCTAGACCCTTGATTCTTAATTCTCTCCTCCACATGATTAGCATATACTATAGTCCTACAACCAAAAATCTCATCTTACTTATCAATAAATGACCCTACAAATAAAGATAATAAAATTATTGACACAAACCCATGAACCTGACCATGAACTTAACATTCTTTGACCAATTTATAAGCCCACAAATCCTAGGAATCCCTCTAATTATTTTAGCACTACTTATACCACCAATCATTTTCCCAATCCCAAACAACCGATGACTAACTAATCGCCTGTCAACTCTACAAATATGAACAATCAATTTATTTACAAAACAACTAATACTGCCTATTAACAAAACAGGGCACAAATGATCTATTATCCTAACATCGCTAATAGCCATACTCTTAGTAACCAATCTATTAGGACTATTACCATACACATTTACCCCTACCACCCAACTCTCCATAAATATAGGATTAGCCATTCCAATATGACTTGCCACAGTACTTACAGGACTTCGAAATCAACTAACAGCATCATTAGGACACTTATTACCAGAGGGGACCCCAACTCTACTTATTCCAGTCCTTATTATTATCGAAACAATAAGCCTCTTTATCCGACCTTTAGCCTTAGGCGTACGACTTACAGCTAATCTGACAGCTGGACACTTATTAATCCAACTTACTTCTACCGCAGTACTAGCCCTGTTACCAACAATAATAACCTTATCTGTTCTAACTGGAACCATCCTCCTTTTACTTACTATCCTAGAACTAGCAGTAGCAATAATTCAAGCTTACGTATTTGTTTTACTTCTATGTCTTTATCTACAAGAAAACATCTAATGGCCCACCAAACACATGCCTATCACATAGTAGACCCAAGCCCGTGACCATTGACAGGTGCAGCAGCAGCATTACTTATAACTTCCGGTCTCGCCATATGATTCCACTACAATTCAATATTACTAATAACCCTAGGTTTATCAATTATATTACTGACCATATTCCAATGATGACGAGACATCGTACGAGAAGGGACTTTCCAAGGACATCATACCTCTCCAGTACAAAAAGGCTTACGATATGGCATAATCCTATTTATTACATCAGAAGTGTTCTTCTTTATTGGATTTTTCTGAGCCTTCTACCACTCAAGTCTAGCCCCCACACCAGACTTGGGGGGATGCTGACCTCCAACGGGAATCACACCATTAAACCCGTTTGAAGTACCCTTACTAAACACAGCAGTTCTATTAGCTTCAGGCGTAACAATCACCTGAGCTCATCACAGCTTAATAGAAGCCAACCGAAATCAAACCATTCAAGCCCTTAGCCTCACAATTTTATTAGGTTTATACTTCACAGCATTACAAGCCATAGAATACTATGAAGCACCATTCACAATTGCTGATGGCGTATACGGCGCCACATTCTTTGTCGCAACAGGTTTCCACGGACTACACGTAATCATTGGATCAACATTCTTAATTGTATGCCTACTACGACAAATTAAACACCATTTCACCTCCACTCACCACTTCGGATTTGAAGCAGCCGCTTGATACTGACATTTTGTAGACGTTGTATGACTCTTCTTATACGTATCAATCTATTGATGAGGCTCATACTTTTCTAGTATAATAGTACAAGTGACTTCCAATCACTAAGTTTCAGTTTAACCCTAAAGAAAAGTAATGAATCTAATAATTTCAATTACAATAATTTACCTAGCCCTACCTATAATTTTAACGTTACTAAACTACTGATTTACATTAACAAAACCAGATAACGAAAAATTATCCCCATATGAGTGTGGCTTCGACCCATTAAAAACCACTCGCCCACCATTCTCAATTCGATTTTTTCTTAGTAGCAATTTTATTCCTCCTATTTGATTTAGAAATCGCGCTACTACTACCTCTACCATGAGCCATTCAACTCCCATATCCAACCTACACCTTTACCTGAGCCTTCATTATCATATCACTACTAACCCTAGGCCTCCTTTATGAATGAATTCAGGGGGGCCTAGAATGAGCAGAATAGATAGCTAGTCTAACACAAGACAACTAATTTCGACTTAGTCAATCGTGATTAAATTTCACGGCTACCAAATGATCACATCCATACATTTTACCTCCCTCTGCGCCTTTATTATTAGCACCTTGGGATTTTTACTACACCAAACTCACCTAATCCCCACCCTACTTTGCCTTGAAGGAATAATACTATCCCTATTTATAGCCCTATCAATATGGTCCATTCAACTAGAAGTTTCATCATTCATACTCGCCCCAATACTAGTATTAACCTTCTCAGCCTGCGAGGCCGGCATAGGACTATCACTACTTGTAGCATCCTCACGAACTCATGGCTCAAGCCACTTGCAAAACCTAAACCTACTACAATGTTAAAAATAGTAATTCCAATAATTTTATTGCTACCAACAACTATGCTATGTAAATCAAAACAACTTTGACCAACTGCATTAGCCCATAGCTTCTGAATCGCCCTTCTAAGCCTACAATGATTCAAACCTTCCACAGAATTGACAATCTTCTCCAACTGCTACCTAGGAGTAGACCAAATCTCCGCCCCCTTCCTCATCCTATCATGTTGACTCACCCCAATAATAATCATAGCTGGCCAAAACAACCTAATTATAGAACCAACTCCACGAAAACGAACCTTTATCTTCATCACCATTTTACTACAAATCTCGCTAATTTTAGCTTTTTCAACTACAGAACTAATCATATTCTTCATCGCATTCGAATCTACATTACTCCCAACACTAGTAATTATTACACGTTGAGGCGGCCAAATAGAACGACTAAACGCCGGAATCTACTTCCTATTTTATACTCTTATCGGGTCTCTGCCACTACTAGTAGCCCTCTTAACCACACAAACCTACAGCGGCACCCTATCTATCTGCACACTTCAACTATCCACCTACCCTAACACAATAAACCCATGAACCCATACAATATGATGACTCGCACTATTTACTGCTTTCATAATCAAAATACCTCTATATGGATTACACCTCTGACTACCCAAAGCACACGTAGAGGCCCCAATCGCAGGATCAATAATCCTAGCAGCAGTATTACTTAAACTAGGGGGATATGGCATTATCCGCATAACAATAACACTGGCCCCACCTTTAAAAATGCTCTCCTACCCATTCATAATATTGGCATTATGAGGAGTAATCATGACTGGCTTTATCTGCCTTCGCCAAACAGACCTAAAATCATTAATTGCTTACTCATCCGTAGGTCATATAGGCTTAGTCATTGCTGCAACACTAACACGAACCGAATGGGCATGCACCGGGGCTATCACACTTATGATTGCCCACGGTTTAACATCATCAATACTTTTCTGCCTAGCCAACACAAACTATGAACGAACTAACAGCCGAACACTACTTTTAGCTCGAAACATACAACTACTACTACCCTTAATAGGATTATGATGATTCTCAGCTAGTCTAACCAATATAGCCCTTCCACCAACCATCAACCTAATAGGAGAGCTAACCATTATCATCTCATTATTTAGCTGATCAAATATTACAATCCTAATAACAGGATTAGGAACTCTAATAGCCGCCACCTATACCCTATATATACTAATTACTACACAATGAGGAGAGACCCCTTCACATATAAAAACAATCCCTCCAACCCATACACGAGAACATCTACTCATAATATTCCATACATTACCAATAGCACTGCTAATAATACAACCTGAATTAATTCAAGGTGCCTAAACGCCCTCCGCCGTTAATATAGTTTCAAAACAAACATTAGACTGTGGCTCTAAAAATAGGAGTTAAAATCTCCTTATAAACCGAGAGAGGTATCATACAATAAGAACTGCTAACTCCTATATCTGAGACTAACCGCCTCAGCTCCCTCACTTTTAAAGGATAGAAGCAATCCACTGGTTTTAGGGGCCATTAACCCTTGGTGCAATTCCAAGTAAAAGTAATGACTTCATTAATAATAAACTCTACCCTTCTTCTAACACTACTCATACTAACACTACCCCTAATTATACCCACGTACCCCCTCAAAGAATGATTAGTTACAAAAACAAAAACAACTGTAAAAATAGCATTCTTCACTGCCCTACTCCCATTAATCACCTTTATTCATCTAGACATTGAATCAATCATTACCAACCTCCACTGATCGAACATATTTACATTTAACATCAACATAAGCTTTAAACTCGACCAGTACTCCATTATATTCGTACCCATCGCCTTATATGTCACATGATCCATCCTAGAATTTGCCCATTGATATATATCTACGGACCCCTACATCACAAAATTCTTCAAATATCTACTAACTTTCCTAGTAGCCATAATAATTCTAGTAACAGCCAACAACATACTCCAACTATTCATCGGTTGAGAGGGGGTAGGAATTATATCCTTCTTATTAATTGGATGATGACGAGGACGGACAGAAGCAAATTTATCAGCTCTACAAGCCATCCTTTACAACCGCACAGGAGACATTGGACTAATTCTTAGCATATCTTGATTAGCAATAAACATAAACACATGAGAACTCCAACAAATCTTTACCCACACCAACCCAATTCCATCGCTCCCACTCCTTGGTTTTATCTTAGCTGCAACAGGAAAATCAGCTCAATTCGGACTTCACCCCTGACTGCCAGCAGCCATAGAAGGCCCAACCCCAGTCTCAGCATTACTACACTCTAGTACAATAGTCGTCGCTGGCATCTTCCTGCTCATCCGAATCCACCCTATCATAACTACTAATAGTTTAGCCCTCTCAATCTGTCTATGCCTAGGAGCTACCACTACCCTATTTACAGCATTTTGCGCTCTCACCCAAAATGATATCAAAAAAATCATTGCCTTCTCCACATCAAGCCAACTCGGCCTTATAATAGTAACTATTGGTTTAAACCAACCACAACTAGCTTTCTTACATATTTCTATACACGCCTTCTTCAAAGCCATACTATTCTTATGCTCTGGCTCCATCATTCACAACCTCAATAACGAACAAGACATTCGAAAAATGGGAGGACTGCACAAACTCCTACCAATTACCTCCTCATGCCTAACCATTGGTAGTATAGCACTTACAGGTGCACCATTCATAACTGGATTTTACTCCAAAGACATCATTATTGAAATTATAAACACATCCTACCTAAACGCCTGAGCCCTACTCCTAACACTAATCGCAACCTCATTCACCGCAATCTACAGCTTGCGAATTGTAACATTCGTGCAAACAGGACAGCCCCGATATCCTTCCATAATACTACTAAATGAAAACAACTCAACAGTCATTAACCCAATCACCCGCCTTGCCATAGGCAGCATTATCACCGGACTCATCATCTCATTAAACACTCTACCACTAAAAATACCACCAACAACTATACCAATGTACATTAAAATTGCAGCACTAACAATAACAATCCTGGGCCTATTATTAGCCCTAGAATTAACTTCAATAGCTGACAAAATATCTACAAAACCCTCTAACATCCACAACTTCTCCAACTCACTGGCCTATTTTAACACCCTAATTCATCGTCTATTCCCAATAGTTAACTTAAAATTTAGCCAAAACACTGCAACCCATTTAATTGACTTATCCTGATATGAAAACATTGGCCCAAAAGGCCTAGCCAAATCACAAATCACCCCAAGCACACTCATCTCATCACAAAAAGGCCTCATCAAAATCTATACAACTTCATTTATCCTATCAATTATACTACTAATTATCATAGCCTAATCGCACGAAGCACTCCACGAGATAACCCACGAACCAACTCTAACACAACAAACAACGTCAACAACAACCCCCAACCCGCAACCAAAAGCAACCCACTACCAAGGCAATAAAGCCATGAAATCCCACTAAAATCTAAACGAACAGCATATAACCCACCAGCATCCACAGTATCAGCACCAATCCCTTCAATACTCCATAAATGACAGCCCATTTGTACAAAAACTATAATAATAAAAAGATAATATAACCCATAAAATACCCCCTCCAAACTTACTCAACCCACAGGAAAAGGCTCCGCCATCAACGCAGATGAATACGCGAAAATAACCAACATCCCCCCTAAATAAATTAAAAACAAAACCAAAGAGACAAAAGACCCCCCTATACTAACCAACACCCCACACCCAGAAAGCGCACCAAAAATTAAACTAACTACCCCATAATAAGGAGAAGGATTACAAGAAACACCCACTATTCAAAAAACAAAACAAAACCCAAATAAAAACATAAAATACATCATAGTTCCTGCCTGGACTTTAACCAAGACCCGCGATTTGAAAAACCACTGTTGTGTTCAACTACAAAAACATTAATGACCACAAACCTACGAAAAACCCACCCTATAATAAAAATTATCAACAACTCATTTATTGACCTCCCAAGCCCCTCTAACATCTCTGCTTTATGAAACTTCGGGTCACTACTAGGCACCTGCCTAATCCTACAGATCATCACTGGAATCTTCCTGGCAATACACTATTCACCAGACATCTCATTAGCATTCTCATCAGTAGCCCATATCACCCGAGATGTACAATACGGATGACTGATCCGCAATATACATGCCAACGGGGCCTCCATCTTCTTCATATGCATCTACCTTCATATTGGCCGAGGACTTTACTATGGCTCATACCTTTACAAAGAAACCTGAAACACAGGAATCATCCTACTATTCCTAACTATAGCTACTGCATTCGTAGGCTACGTCCTACCATGGGGCCAAATATCATTCTGAGGCGCCACTGTCATCACGAACCTACTCTCAGCCACCCCTTACATTGGCAATACTCTCGTGCAATGAATCTGAGGGGGATTTTCAGTAGACAATGCCACCTTAACTCGATTCTTTACTTTCCACTTTCTACTCCCCTTCACCATCGCCGGCTTAGCAGCTGTGCATTTACTCTTCCTCCACGAAACTGGATCAAATAACCCAACAGGATTAAACTCAAACGCTGATAAAATCCCCTTCCACCCCTACTTCTCATACAAAGACCTACTAGGCCTAATCTTAATGCTCACCCTCCTACTAACCCTAGCACTATTCTCCCCAAACCTCCTAGGCGACCCAGACAACTTTACACCAGCTAACCCACTATCCACTCCCCCCCACATCAAACCAGAATGATACTTCCTCTTCGCCTATGCAATCCTTCGATCCATCCCAAACAAATTAGGAGGTGTACTTGCCCTTCTATCCTCTATCCTTGTATTATTTATAATACCAACCCTTCATACCTCAAAACAACGCACAGCTTCATTCCGACCATTAACCCAAACCCTCTTCTGATGCTTAACAGCTGATCTACTAGTACTTACATGAATCGGAGGACAACCAGTCGAAGATCCATTTATCACTATTGGCCAAATAGCCTCCATCCTATACTTCCTAATTCTTTTAACACTTATACCCCTCACAGGACTAATTGAAAACAAAATACTAAACCAAAAATACTCCAGTAGCTTAATCTACAAAGCATTGGTCTTGTAAACCAAAGACTGAAGATTACAACCTTCCTAGAGTACTCAAAAAAGAAGGATCCAAGCCTTCATCCCCGGTCCCCAAAACCGGAATTTTTACTAAACTACCTTTTGGTAACGCCAAAATACTTATTTTACTCTCCCGTGCCCAACAGAGAAATGTCTACTTATACCTGCTATGTATTATCGTGCATTCATTTTTTTTCCCCTAGCATATCACTAGTAATATTACTGCTTAATCTCTTTAGGACTTAACAAATATGATTAATACTTATTATTCTGGTTAAAGCATGAATATTATTTAGATATTATTAAGTTAATGGTTTAAGGACATAACCTTATTTAACTGTTTTACACCATGACTATGGTTCAGTATTTGTTTATCTCTTAATCTAGCTGATCACGAGAAATAAGCAACCCTTGTTAGTAAGATACAACATTACCAGTTTCAGGTCCATTAATGATGGCGTACATAACTGATCTATTCTGGCCTCTGGTTGTTTTTTCAGGCACATATATTGGTAAAGTTCATTCGTTCCTCTTTAAAAGGCCTCTGGTTAATGTGTTCTATACATTACATTTATAACCTGGCATATTGTGTTCTTAAATGCATATAGTAGTTTTTTTTTTCTCTTTCTGTTCTCAGGCCCGCATAACTGATACCTGCCGACTTACTGAAACTGGACTTACGTTCAAATTAATTGGTCTTGCAAGATCTGATATGGTATTATTGGATTAATGCTTGTAGGACATATATTTTTACAAAAACCCACGACAGTAATTTCAAACCATTCGTTAAATAAGTATATTTTATTTTAGCTAAACCCCCCTACCCCCCGTCAAAACTAACACTTAGCCCGAATAGCCACTTACTTCTCGTCAAACCCCTAAATCCGAGAGCAACTAAACTGACACAAATGCTAGCTATAAGTACTATTACAAAACAAGGTACCTACCAAACTAGACAACTAACAAAAACCACCATACCCCTCCCCCAACATTATATCATTATATCATTATATCATTATATCATTATATCATTATATCATTATATCATTATATCATTATATCATTATATCATTATATCATTATATCATTATATCATTATATCATTATATCATTATATCATTATATCATTATATCATTATATCATTATATCATTATATCATTATATCATTATATCATTATATCATTATATCATTATATCATTATATCATTATATTATTATATTATTATATTATTATATTATTATATTATTATATTATTATATTATTATATTATTATATTATTATATTATTATATTATTATATTATTATATTACTATACTATACTATACTATACTATACTATACTATACTATACTATACTATACTATACTATACTATACTATACTACACTACACTACACTACACTACACTACACTACACTACACTACACTACACTACACTACACTACACTACACTACACTACACTACACTACACTACACTATACTATACTATACTATACTATACTATACTATACTATACTATACTATACTATACTATACTATACTATACTATACTATACTATACTATACTATACTATACTATACTATACTATACTATATATATTATATTATATTATATTATATTATATTATATTATATTATATTATATTATATTATATTATATTATATTATATTATATTATATTATATTATATTATATTATATTATATTATATTATATTATATTATATTATATTATATTATATTATTATTATATTATTATTATATTATTATTATATTATTATTATATTATTATTATATTATTATTATATTATATATATATATATATATA